TATGAAAAGAGGTAGAAGTCGAGCTACAAGAAAAATTCCCGCTGCTACCATCGTAGCGGCGTGTATAAGAGCCGAAATAGGAGTAGGCCCTTCCATGGCATCAGGTAACCATACATGAAGGGGAAATTGTGCGGATTTTGCAACTGCACCGGAAAATAATAAAACAGCGCACAAAGTAACAAATAAAAGATTTACCTCATTGTTATAAATCAAGTTATTGAATATTTGGAATAACTCACGAAATTCAAAACTCCCCGTTATCCAATAAAAGCCCAAAATTCCCAATAATAAACCAAAATCCCCGACACGATTAGTTATAAACGCTTTTTGACAAGCATTTGCTGCAACAGGTCGTGTGAACCAAAATCCTATTAATAGATATGAACAGACTCCAACTAATTCCCAAAAAATATAAATTTGTATCAAATTAGAGCTAGTAACTAATCCCAACATCGAAGTACTGAACAAACTCATATAAGAAAAAAATCTCAAATATCCGCGATCATGAAACATATAATTATCACTATAAATAAGAACCAAAATTCCAACAGTAGTGATTAATATTGACATAATAGAAGTAAGCGGATCGATTAAGTAGCCGAATTCTAAAGAAAAATCATTATTTATGATCCAAGACCAGACATATTGATAGGTAAAACTGCTATTTATTTGCTGAATAGACAGATTGATCGCAAAAATCATGACTATACTTAATAAGAAAACGCTCTGAAAAGCCCACATACGACGAAGACTTTTTGTTGCCGCTGGAAAAAGAAGAAGTCCCACCCCAATTAAGATAGGAACTGGAAGTGGAAGGAAAGGTATTATCCACGCATATTGATATGTCTGTTCCATAAAAAATAAAAACTTAATTTATTACTTTCGAGTCACCGGATCCTACCCCTTTACAAAGGGGTCAATAAAAAAAATATGCATGAACTTAAAGAAAAATTGAGTAGTTGATATTCTTACTTATTAAGAATCTTTTTGAAATAGTTCACATATTCATCGATCAACTGATCCGGTATGGGAATTTTCCCCTAAAAAGTCCTTGATTCTAATATCAATCATCGGATTAACTAATGCAATCGGCTTAATAACCCCACCTTTTTCATTTTAGTTAGTTGATTCCAACTGAGTTTTTATAAGGTTGATTGTTTTCTAATAATCACAACTATTTGTGATTATTAGAAAACGTTAGATATCCGAATCTAGATATAAAAGAAACTTTATTGTATATTTAGTGAGAAAGGATAAAATGATATATCTTGGAACATAACAGATTAATTACGAATCTCATTCGAATTGAAACAGTCGGCATATTCTTTCCTCAAGTTAGGCTAGTTAATCAAAGAAAGATTCCATTTTTTATTAAGGAAAGATTCCATTTTTTATTAAGCAAAAGTTCTTTTTTTAAATACTTCATCAACAATCAATAGATTTTATATGTAAATGAAATATGAACTGCCAAAAATGAACAGAGATAGGTCTTTGAGATTCTTTTTTTAGTGCAACTAAGTAGATTTCGATGTTACAACTGATTATAGAAATATATCAGAAAGAACGATAAATAACAGTTACAAATTGTTTGTTCTTACAAGCCTTGTAAGACATAAAAAACTGTGTTTGAACAAAACTTTTTTTAGTAATATTTTCCCAGATTTTTGGTATGCAGCGACTAAGAGAAAAACTAGATACTGAATAGTTACTAACCACTCGTTTTGAACACTAGATGTGTTTCACATTCAACTATAACAATGGGAAACTTCTGAATTTTGAAATGGCAGTTCCAAAAAAACGCACTTCTATATCAAAAAAGCGTATTCGTAAAAAGATTTGGAAAGGGAAGGGCTCTCGGTCAGCGTTAAAAGCTTTGGCATTAGGGATATCTCTTTCTACCGGGAAGTCAAAAAGTTTTTTTTTTGCAACAACCAAATAAGTGATAAGTTGGTTGGAATAATCTGAATCGATTTGACTTGAAAATTGGCTTAGTTCAGTTTTTATCTAAAACGAACAATAAGCATTCTCTCTTATTTTGGACTACTCAATATGAAATATACTCCGTTTTGTGATTATGATATGTAAAAATAGAAAATTTCAAATTTGTGAATTTAGTGAATTCTACGAATTCTAAAAAAACAAATAAATATCTATCTATTAGAAAGAAAAATATAAAGTTTTCCCTTTCTTTTTCGTATATTTTTTCCGTGGGGAGTCTTATCTTCCCCGTTGACCTATTTGTCATAATTATAAATAAAAAAAGTTTTCTTTTTTCTCTATCTAGATATCTATAGAATATTGATAGAAGGTCAGAGATAATATTTTTTGTTCAAATTCACTATAGAAAGATAGAAATTAGACGTCAACTGATGGATTTTGTTCTTTCAAATTTAAGAACTAGGGTAAATGAGAAACAATTCATTTAAAAAAGAAAACATTTTGTTTTGAATTATATTCCTGGGTAGGAACTGTCGAGTTACAAGAGTTCGATTCTCGAAGAGCATAAACAAGACTAAAGTCTTAAGAAGAATAAAAGGGAACTAACTGAAAATATCAACCTTTAAATCCACCTTTGAACTACTGGGTATTTTTCAATTCAAATCCTTATTCAAAAAATTTTTCCTTGAATTGACTCTTTCAATCTCGACGATTGAATATGAATAAGGTATTATAGGTTGAAGGAAGCCGCTATGGTGAAATCGGTAGACACGCTGCTCTTAGGAAGCAGTGCTAGAGCATCTCGGTTCGAATCCGAGTAGCGGCATATAACATCCTCTAAAAGAGAGAGAATAGATATTATAATACCATCCTCTAAAAGAGAGAGAATAGATATTTACCATCCTCTAAAAGAGAGAGAATAGATATTATAATTAATAATTAAAAATGAATTCAATTCCGGATTTCTCGTAATTAATGAAATTATTAATTAAATTAAAGGATTAGTCTTTTTTTTTTTTTTAGATTTTTATGATATTTGAAACCTTAGAGCACATATTAACGCATATTTCTTTTTCGATTGTTTTGATTGTAATTACAATTCGGATGATAAACCTATTAGTCACAGAAATCACAAAACCATATGATTTATCAGAAAAGGCCATGATAACTACTTTTTTATGTCTAACAGGATTATTAGTCACTCGTTGGATTTATTCTGGCCATTTCCCACTAAGTGATTTATATGAATCAGTAATCTTTCTTTCATGGAGTTTCTCCATTATTCATATAGTTGCGTATTTAAAAAAAAAGCCAAATCTAAGCACAATAACCGGGTCAAGTACTCTTTTTACCCAAGGCTTTGCTACTTCGGGCCTTTTAACTCAAATACATAAACCTGGAATATTAGTACCCGCCCTCCAATCTGAGTGGTTAATAATGCACGTAAGTATGATGATATTGAGCTATGCGGCTCTTCTGTGTGGATCATTATTATCAGCCGCACTTCTAGTCATTACATTTAGAAGGACTGGTAATGAGTTATTAAAATTAATTGAGTCATTTGCAATTGACGAAATTCAAGACAGGAATGAAATAATAAATATTTTAGGAAATAGTTCTTTTTTTTCTGCTAAGAATTATTACAAGGCCCAATTGCTTCAACAGTTGAATTATTGGAGTTATCGTGTGATTAGTCTAGGGTTTCTATTTTTAACCATCGGTATTATTTCGGGAGCGGTATGGGCTAATGAAGCATGGGGATCATATTGGAGTTGGGACCCAAAAGAAACTTGGGCTTTTATTACTTGGATAATATTTGCTATTTATTTACATACTCGAACAAATAAGAATTTCAGGGGTGCAAATTCCGCAATTGTGGCGACTCTAGGCTTTCTTATAATTTGGATCTGTTATTTTGGAGTCAATCTATTAGGACTAGGGCTACACAGTTATGGTTCATTTACGGGAATGTCTAGTTAAATTTAAGAAAGCTTCTTACGAATACAAACTAAGTAGAGTACAGACATTGTATATACAAAACTTTGCATGAACCAGTGCGAACCGCGTGCATACCGTAATTCGCGCGGTTCTCGCAAAGACCGCGCATATCTGGTTCAAATTAAAGTTCATTTTTTTGACTTCGCTTATTTGACTTCGCTTAAAAGAATAGAAAAAGCATTCTTTTTCATTAGACAACGGGCTTTTTAAAATTAGCTAATTTTTGATTGCGAAAAACTATCTATAAAAAAATTAGCTAAAATAACCTCAAGCTTATCAACTGATAATGAAAGAACAAAATCCGGGTACATTCCAACGCCTATTACAGGTAGAAAGATAGAGATTGCAACAAATAATTCGCGAGGTCCAAAATCAAAAACATAAGAATTGGGGGTATTAAATAGCTTGTATCCATAGAACATCTGACGTAACATAGATAATGAGTAAATAGGAGTTAATATCATTCCAATTGCCATTACAAAAGAAATAAGTATTTTTGGCATTAAAAGATATTTGTGACTGGTAATTATTCCCCAAAATACCATCAATTCTGCAACAAAACCGCTCATACCCGGTAATGCAAGGGAGGCTAGGGAAAAGCTACTGAACATCGTAAATAATTTTGGCATAGGAATAGCTGCTCCGCCCATTTCGTTGAGATAAAGAAGACGTATTCTATCATAACTCGTTCCTGCCAAGAAAAAAAGTGCTGCCCCAATAAATCCGTGAGAAATTATTTGTAAAATGGCTCCATTCAGTCCTGCATCGGTTATAGAACCAATTCCTATAAGTATGAAACCCATATGAGATACAGAAGAGTAGGCTATTCTTTTTTTTAAATTACGTTGGCCGGAAGATGTTGAAGCTGCATAGATTATTTGTATTGTACCTATTATCAGTAACCAAGGAGAAAATAGAGAATGGGCGTGGGGTAATAATTCCATATTAATCCGAATCAATCCATATGCTCCCATTTTTAATAAGATTCCGGCTAAAAGCATACAAGTACTATAATGAGCTTCTCCGTGGGTATTTGGTAACCATGTATGTAGAGGTAGAATCGG